ATATAGAATAATGAAAATCTATAATAGAAATGTTGCATATTTCTATATCTATATCTCCCGAGAACCTCCTTTTTTTTACTATGAATCCCTGTTGGATCGTATTCTAACGAATCCTTAGGGAACTCGTAAGAAACTCTTTATTATAAGATAAGGACGGGAGAACAAGAATAAAAAAGCGGATTATCATACATATATTTTGTGTAGAAAGATGAATAGGTACACTTATTTAGTTCTACATTCCTTGCACTTATTATATACTTATAATAAATATACTTATCATAAGATATATTTCTAACAAGTACAAATTTATAATAAGTACAAATATTAAATCGAGGCACCTATTCTATGACAGATTTCAATTTACCCTCTATTTTTGTGCCTTTAGTGGGCCTAGTATTTCCGGCAATTGCAATGGCTTCTTTATCTCTTCATGTTCAAAAAAACAAGATTGTTTAGATCCGATGGGATCAAATCTCATCAATTTATTTTAACACTTGGACTTGGATCATAATACAGATATCTTTTAGTGGAATAGGGTACGGTACGACATGTGACTCCCTCCGAGCGCAAATAAAAAAGCTGTTATTGTTATGCATGCAGATCCATGATATATGGATAAATGCATGTATATTGTATGTGGGTATAGCTGTTTTTGTTTTCAAATAGATCAGCGAATATCTGAAATAGAAAGTCAATGTATCTATATGTATGTAGATATACATAGTGGGATCATATGAAGGGGATGTTATTATTTTATATCTAACCAATTCGATGAATTACTCCTAATGGTTTACATCATAATAGTGCTAGTTGATGAGAGTTACTTCGGGATCAAAACAAAAAAAAAGTAAAGTCAAATTCATTTGGCTTATTCTATTCTCTCAATTCCAATAGAATGCAACTGGATCGAGTATGAACTGGCAATCCGAACGTATATGGATAGAACTTATAACGGGGTCTCGAAAAACAAGTAATTTCTGCTGGGCCTGTATCCTTTTTTTAGGTTCACTAGGATTCTTATTGGTTGGAACTTCCAGTTATCTTGGTAGGAATCTGATATCCGTATTTCCCTCTCAGGAAATCCTTTTTTTTCCCCAAGGAATCGTGATGTCTTTCTACGGGATCGCTGGTCTGTTCATTAGTTCCTATTTGTGGTGCACAATTTCGTGGAATGTAGGTAGTGGTTATGATCTTTTTGATAGAAAAGAAGGAATAGTGTGTATTTTTCGTTGGGGATTTCCTGGAATAAATCGTCGCATCTTCCTTCGATTCCTTATGAGAGATATCCAGTCAATCAGAATGGAAGTTAAAGAGGGTCTTTATCCTCGTCGTGTCCTTTATATGGAAATCAGAGGCCAGGGAGCCATTCCCTTGACTCGTACCGATGAGAATTTTACTCCACGAGAAATTGAACAAAAAGCTGCTGAATCGGCCTATTTCTTGCGCGTACCAATTGAAGTATTTTGAAATGAACTGAAGAATGAATGCTTTCTCCGCATGAGGGAAGGAACTCAGGAATCCCCTTTTTAATATAACTGAAGTTTCTTCGGAACGTTTATTCGAGCAAAACATGTTCGATTCTATTTCCCCCGTTCCGTTGGTAATACCGTTGTGTTGTGGCCCATAGAATAAAGCAGGCGGACGAATACGGAACAACCATAATAAGAAGCTATTTTTATCCACCAAAACTCTTTTTTTTACATATGGAACTAAACTCAATTCTTTCATACTAGTAACAAATCTAATAAGTATGTATTCATCACACATATCAGAACATTTCGGAATACAGTACAGAATTCATCTTTTTAGGACCAATATTTTGAATTGATACGTTAGATACAGATGGATCGTATCTCGTAAATTATCTCTCTTTCGTCAATCGATGTTTCTTTTTTTTTTTATCCTTTCTTTTGCTCCTTGATGACCAAACGATTGGATCTCTCATAACTATTCAATTTCTCTCTTGTTTTGCCACCCATTTCGGATTTCATCATCAATATTCTTCAGAAATATCCCCTCAATTATTCCTGGGTTGTGGGTAGCCAGTGAAACATTTCGAAATAATTGATTGATCCAGGGGGAGTTCTTTCGTCTCGAAATCCGAATAATATTCATTACTTCAAGTGGTTTTTCGGGCATTCATCGAAAGGAACAAATGAAGATACAATTGGTTCGAATTTGACCAATTGAGATATCTGGGAACTTGATTATTTCTTCATTCGAAACGGACCTTTATTCTATTTCTATATTCTTTCTAGGACTAAACAATTCAAAAAAAAAAAAGAAGGAATAGATCCGATCCATAGGTTCCATACCTTGTTATAGAACTCATGCTTCATAGAAATATCGGATCAGATAGAGTCGGCGAATGAAGCAGTTTCATTAACAATTTACAGAACAGATTAAAAGTGCCAAAAAAGAAAGCATTGACTCCCCTCCCATATCTTGCATCTATAGTCTTTTTGCCCTGGTGGATCTCTCTCTCATTTAATAAAAGTCTGGAACCTTTAGTTACTAATTGGTGGAATACAAGGCAATCCGAAACTTTTTTGAATGATATTCAAGAGAAGAACGTTCTAGAAAGATTCATAGAATTAGAACAACTATTCCTGTTGGACGAAATGATAAAGGAGTACCCGGAGACACAGATACAAAAGCTTCGTATAGGAATCCACAAAGAAACAATACAATTGGTCAAAATGCACAATGAAGATCATATCCATATAATTTTGCATTTCTCGACAAATATAATCTGTTTTGCTATTCTAAGTGGTTATTCTATTCTGGGTAATGAAGAACTTGTCATTCTTAATTCTTGGGTTCAGGAATTCCTCTATAACTTAAGCGACACAATAAAAGCTTTTTCTATTCTTTTATTAACTGATTTATGTATCGGATTCCACTCGCCCCATGGTTGGGAACTAATGATTGGTTCGGTCTACAAAGATTTTGGATTTGCTCATAACAATCAAATTATATCTGGTCTTGTTTCCACTTTTCCAGTCATTCTAGATACAATTTTGAAATATTGGATCTTCCATTATTTAAATCGTGTATCTCCTTCACTTGTAGTGGTTTATCATTCAATGAATGAATGAAGAACTCATTTGATCTGCCGATATCAATCAAATCCGAATGTTACTTCGTACATAAACAAACCATTTTTAATCTGACTCACTCTTTATACTTCTACCCGTCTAAGGGATTCCCCCTCCAGTACAATGGCAGAATCGTGGATAGGGAACTATACTAGCTACCTACCTAATTTATTGTAGAAATTTCCGGGATCAATAATTGGACCATGCAAAATAGAAATACCTTTTCTTGGGTAAAGGAACAGATGACTCGATTCATTTCCGTATCGATCATGATATATGTCATAACTCGGACATCTATTTCAAATGCATATCCCATTTTTGCGCAGCAGGGTTATGAAAATCCACGAGAAGCAACTGGGCGTATTGTATGCGCCAATTGCCATTTAGCTAATAAGCCCGTGGATATTGAGGTTCCACAAGCTGTGCTTCCTGATACTGTATTTGAAGCAGTTGTTAGAATCCCTTATGATATGCAACTGAAACAAGTTCTTGCTAATGGGAAAAAGGGGGCTTTGAATGTGGGGGCTGTTCTTATTTTACCCGAGGGATTCGAATTAGCTCCCCCCGATCGTATTTCTCCCGAGATGAAAGAAAAGATAGGCAATCTGTCTTTTCAGAGTTATCGCCCCACTAAAAGAAATATTCTTGTGGTAGGTCCTGTTCCTGGTCAGAAATATAGTGAAATCGTCTTTCCCATTCTTTCCCCGGACCCTGATACTAAGAAAGACGTTCACTTCTTAAAGTATCCCATATATGTAGGTGGGAACAGGGGAAGAGGTCAGATTTATCCCGATGGGAACAAGAGTAACAATACAGTCTATAATGCTACAGCAGCAGGTATAGTAAGCAGAATAGTACGTAAAGAAAAAGGGGGGTATGAAATAACCATAGCTGACGCATCGGATGGACACCAAGTGGTTGATATTATACCTCCAGGACCAGAACTTCTTGTTTCAGAGGGTGAATCTATCAAGCTTGATCAACCATTAACGAGTAATCCCAATGTGGGTGGATTTGGTCAGGGAGATGCGGAAATAGTACTTCAAGATCCATTACGTGTCCAAGGTTTGTTGTTCTTCTTGGCATCTGTTATTCTGGCACAAATCTTTTTGGTTCTAAAAAAGAAACAGTTTGAGAAGGTTCAATTGTCCGAAATGAATTTCTAGATCCACGGATTCATCAAGCTGGTAAAAAGAGCCGAATTGTTGTGATCGATGCAATTATGTATGATTCAAAAAAATCATGGAAAATGTTTTGCTTGCTTTGTTTATACTGTTTTTCTGCGAGATGCCGGAAATTGCTTGTATCCCATTCCTAGCAATAGTATGTATATTGTGAAGAAGACTACTTGATCCCCCCTTCTTTTTTTCAATCAGGGAGTGTTGTGACTATGCTAGGCCTCCCATTGGCAGATTGTAAATGCCATGTAATGCATCAATAGTTTTTTTGTACCTAATAGAATCGAATTCTAATAGATAATAGGCATAAGTAGGAGGAGAATACACGCGGATAAATGAAAGGAACAAATGATTATAGGAGGGATTACTCGTCTTCCTAATCTTCCACACAAGAAAAGGGTGGAAAATTCCTTTTCTTGTGTGGAAATAATAATGATTATTGATTCTGTTCGTCAAAGATTACTATTTATTTGATTTTCCAGTTCTATCGGAACTCGTTTGTTTCGATTCATAAGAAGTAGTGGACAAACAAAAAAAGGGGTGGGAGTAACTTACTGAGCAAATAAAACTTCTTCAATGAACTTATAAAAAAAAGTACAAATAAAAAAGAAAATTTTAACTGTGATGAGATAATCAATAAGGATTGGGATATGCGCAAAAATCCAAGATTTCATCTTTTCGCCCGGAGCATTAAGAGTCTTTTTTTTGCTTGAAATTTTCTTTT